TTTATCAATTCGATATTTATCAATAATAAAGATCGTACTCTTAATTCGATAATAAGATTTTTTTTTCATTTTTGAATTCAAATGAAATTTGAAATGCTTTTTTTTTCTAACGTAATTTTATGAATCTATATTTTATTAATCTATTCTATTATTATCTATTCTATAGTATACAGAATAGAATAAGAATATTCTATATATTTCGAATTCTAAATCGAATCGAATATTAGATTCTTCTTCTACCTTATCGAAATTATACATTCTTCTATTCGAATTCTAAATAATTAGACTTTAGACTAAATACTTAGAATTCGAAGAGAATTCGAAATTAATGGAATAATTCGTTATAGCTATTATATTCTAAACGATTAATTAATATTTAAGAAATTGAAATTTGAGTTCTTTTGTTTATGTTATATAGCATCCGCCTTAAGGAAAGGATAAGAAGAAAAATGAAATTAAGGAGAAAGATGCAATCCATATAAATGCAATCTAGATTCGAATGAGACATTTCTCCGTTTTTGTTTTCATTCGGAAAAGCGGAAGAAAAAACGAAAAAAAAAAGAATCGACCCTTCCACTATTCCACCGGATTGCATGAGAAAATTGAGAGGGAGAGAGACATATATCTATCTTATATAGTTTATATCCATCTATATTGAATTGCGAATACAGAAAGGATAGAATAGAATCATTTCTGACAAGAAATCGAAACGCTTTTCTATATTTCTATATAGGATATATAGGAATCCGTATTTAATGAATTCAACGGTTTCGGCATAAATGCAAGAAAAAAGGGAACGGCATTGAGATCCGAATCTCAAAACACAAAGGGAAAGGGGGGATATGGCGAAATTGGTAGACGCTACGGACTTAATTGGATTGAGCCTTGGTATGGAAACCTACTAAGTGATAACTTTCAAATTCAGAGAAACCCTGGAATCAAAAATGGGCAATCCTGAGCCAAATCCTATTTTACGAGAACAAAAACAAACAGGGGGTCAGAACGGGAGAAAAAAAAGGATAGGTGCAGAGACTCAATGGAAGCTGTTCTAACAAATGGAGTTGATTGCCTTTTTGGGGGAAAGAAGGGAATTCTTCTATCGAATATCGAAAGGTTATAAAGGATGAAGGATAAGCCTATATTACACTATGTATAAGTAATGAAAAAATACACTATGTATACGTAATGAAAAAGGATCTCAAAAATGATGACCCGAATCCTTTTTGTTTTTCTTTTGAAGAACTAATTAATCGGACGAGAATAAAGATAGAGTCCCATTCTACATGCCAATATCAATACTGGCAACAATGAAATTTATAGTAAGAGGAAAATCCGTCGACTTTATAAATCGTGGGGGTTCAAGTCCCTCTATCCCCAAATCCCCCAAAAAAGGGCCCATTTAACTCCCTAACGATTTATCCTATGTTAGTGGTTCCAATTTCGTTATGTTTCTCATTCATCCTACTCTTTTCCATTTACAAACGTATCCGAGCAGAATTTTTTCTCTTATCACACACAAGTCGTGTGGTATATAGGATACACGTACAAATGAACACTTTGGAGCAAGGAATCTCCATGTGAATGATTCACAATCCATATCATTGCTCATACTGAAACTTACAAAGTCTTCTTTTTGAATATTCAAGAAATGCAATTTCCCGTCCAAGACTTTTAATACGGAATTGCGTCTTTTTTAATTGACATAGACCCAACCCATCTAGTAAAATGAAAATGATGCGTCGGTAATGGTCGGGATAGCTCAGCTGGTAGAGCAGAGGACTGAAAATCCTCGTGTCACCAGTTCAAATCTGGTTCCTGGCATATGATTAATTTGTATGAGTATCTATTCTCCAAATTAAGTAATATGGATCAACATACATATTCATTAATAGTATAGATCCTGATACATACATACTTATCCATCTAGCTAGGTGTCTGGAAATAGACCTTTTTTTTTATTTTGTTTTTTCTATTTCTTCCTTCCCTCCTATATGACCCTCTAGAGCCCATCTAAGTGATGTACGCGATACAAAGTTCATGATGCAGAACTCTTTTTTTTAGTTCATCCTATTGCCTCGGCTCATCCGAAATAAGCATATTCCAATTTTGAGAATCTCAAAGAATTCTTAATTGTATTGTCTTTTTTTTTCTATTTAATTTATTTAAATTTAGTCCATTCATAATATTCATAATAATAATACGAATGGGACTTCAATTCCTTAATACGAATGGGACTTCAATTCCTCTATTTGATCTAGAAAAAAACGTACAAATATTTCTTGAATAGCGGGAGTTGTAAAAATGAAGATTGCTTTCTTCAATAAGCATCTTGTATTTCATAAAAATTAGGGGCAATATAATCCTTACGTAAGGGCCATCCGATCCAACTTTCAGGCATTAAGATACGTTTCAGCCGTGGATGATTATCATAAAAGATTCCCAACATATCATAAGATTCCCGTTCTTGAAAATTCGCACTTTTCCAAACCCAGAAAACAGA